TTATAATCAAATTGCTTTGGGTCGGTTGCCAATGTCAGTAATTGGAGATTCCACAATTCGAACAATTAGGAATTCGACTCAAATCAAAAAAGGCACGGCTAAACCACTTGATTCAAGAACAATTACCAATTACTAAGATTACGTTTTGATTGAAAGTAGCGAAGCTTCCTTCATTTTATTTTGCTTAGACAATAACTAAAAATCCGAAAGGGGTTGAGAATAATTATTTTCATATATTCATAAAAATATATTTATCTATTCTCTGTATATTAAAATACTACATTACATACAGTATATATATATAAATATCATATCTGTGATTATAATATATAAATAAAAAAAATAAAATAGAATAATTATTCTATACTCTAAATAATTTAAATAATTGAATCGAGAAATTTTTAAAATGCAATTTTGAACGAAACTTTCAGATAAACAAATGGTATTCAATCATTCATATAATAAATAAACATATCTACATCAACCCACACACGACCCTATATTGATTTAATTCAATTAGAAGGGTATCAAAAATAGGTAACCTCTTCGTTTTTTTTGTTTGTTCAATAAGGTCATGAAAAATTTCTACTTAATTTATCTTTTATTTTACATAGAATGGATTTGCCTGGACCAATACATGATTTTCTTTTAGTTTTTTGGGGATTGGGTCTTATAGTGGGAAGTCTAGGAGTGGTATTACTTATCAATCCAATTTTTTCTGCCTTTTCGTTGGGATTGGTTCTTGTTTGTACATCCTTATTCCATATTCCATCGAACTCCCATTTTGTAGCTGCTGCACAGCTCCTTATTTATGTGGGAGCAATAAATGTATTAATTGTATTTGCCGTGATGTTTATGAATGGTTCAGAATATTACAAAGATTTCTATGTTTGGACTGTTGGAGATGGAGTCACTTCACTGGTTTGTACAAGTATTTTTTTTTCATTAATTACTACTATCCCAGATACGTCATGGTACGGTATTATTTGGACTACAAGGTCAAACCAGATTATAGAGCAGGACTTGATAAATAATGGTCAACAAATTGGGATTCATTTATCAACAGATTTTTTTCTTCCATTTGAACTTATTTCGATAATTCTTTTAGTTGCCTTGATCGGTGCAATTGCTATGGCTCGTCAGTACTAAATATTTCGAAATTTAATAATATAAAATTATATTAATTAAATTAATATAGACTTGTTTTTTCTTCTTAAAAATATTTTTTTTATTGTTCATGTATAAATATATAAATATAAAGTATAAAAAAAAATGAAAAAAAAAACGGAATTTTTCTATATTTATATCTATTTTTTTCTATTACCAATACCTTTTGCGTACTTTTAAAATTCTATTTTAGTCAATTGAATCGGTTAAATTGTTGTTCATATTGAAATGAATCGAGATTGATGAGGAGTTGTTCAATGATGCTCGAACATGTACTTGTTTTGAGTGCCTATTTATTATGCATCGGTATCTATGGATTGATTACAAGTCGAAATATGGTTCGAGCGCTTATGTGTCTTGAGCTTATACTGAATGCAGTTAATATAAATTTCGTAACATTTTCGGATTTATTTGATAGTCGCCAATTAAAAGGAGACATTTTCTCGATTTTTGTTATAGCAATTGCAGCTGCTGAAGCAGCTATTGGATTAGCTATTGTTTCATCAATTCATCGTAACAGAAAATCAACTCGTATCAATCAATCGAATTTGTTGAATAAATAGGATTTATAAAAAAAAATATAGAGTATCTGCCAATAAAAAAATGGGTATGTGCAGCATATAGTGCTATTTGATAAAATGTAATAAATCAAAGTATCTTGGCCTTCTTTCATGAGCAGATCCATAAGTAGATTGATTCTGGTAAATCTACTAAATCATTGATTCATCTGGTGTCTACAATATATAATTTATTTACTACTTTACTAGATCGAAATTTTATGATGTTAAAAAAAAATTATAGATCCAATGTCACATTCAGTAAAGATTTATGATACATGTATAGGGTGTACTCAATGTGTACGAGCTTGCCCCACAGATGTATTAGAGATGATACCCTGGGACGGGTGTAAAGCTAAACAAATTGCTTCTGCTCCAAGAACAGAAGACTGTGTAGGTTGTAAAAGGTGTGAATCCGCTTGCCCAACCGATTTTTTGAGTGTCCGGGTTTATTTATGGCACGAGACAACTCGTAGCATGGGTCTAGGTTATTGATAGTTCGAGAAAATTCCACTTGAATCCATCATTTTTTATCTTTACCGACAAAACCCGTACTCGAGAAAAGAAATATATATAATAATAAAACTACTAATTTTTTCTTTTCTCGAGTACGGGTTTTCGGGTCAAAGTCAAAGTAAGTGTATCTTGTTTTTACCACGAATGATTTTCCTTGGTTAACTATAATTGTTGTTTTGCCGATATTCGCGGGTACTTTCATTTTCTTCCTCCCCCATAGAGGAAATAAAGTTATTAGGTGGTATACTATTTGTATATGCCTATTAGAACTACTTCTAATGTCCTATGTATTCTGTTATCATTTCCAATTGGATGATCCATTAATCCAATTGGAGCAAGATTATAAATGGATAAATTTTTTTGATTTTCATTGGAGACTGGGAATTGATGGGCTTTCCATAGGACCCATTTTACTCACGGGATTCATCACTACTTTAGCTACTTTAGCGGCTTGGCCAGTTACTCGAGATTCAAAATTGTTCCATTTCCTTATGTTAGCAATGTACAGCGGCCAAATAGGATTATTTTCTTCTCGAGATCTTTTACTTTTTTTTATCATGTGGGAATTAGAATTAATTCCTGTCTACCTACTTTTATCCATGTGGGGAGGGAAGAAACGTTTGTACTCAGCTACAAAGTTTATTTTGTACACCGCGGGGGGTTCCATTTTTCTCTTAATGGGAGTTCTAGGTATGGGTTTATATGGTTCCAATGAACCAACATTAAATTTTGAAACATCAGCCAATCAGCCGTATCCTGTGGCATTGGAAATACTATTCTATTTTGGATTTCTTATTGCTTATGCTATCAAATTACCGATTATACCTCTCCATACATGGTTACCAGATACCCATGGGGAAGCCCATTACAGTACATGTATGCTTTTAGCTGGAATCTTATTAAAAATGGGAGCATATGGATTGGTTCGTATCAATATGGAATTATTATCCCATGCTCATTCTATATTTTCTCCCTGGTTGATAATAGTAGGTGCAATTCAAATAATCTATGCAGCTTCAGCATCTCCGGGTCAGCGTAATTTAAAAAAGAGAATTGCCTATTCCTCTGTATCTCATATGGGTTTCATAATTATAGGAATTAGTTCCATAACTGATACAGGACTCAACGGGGCCCTTTTACAAATGATCTCTCATGGATTTATCGGTGCTGCACTTTTTTTCTTGGCAGGAGCGAGTTACGATAGAACACGTCTTGTTTATCTCGATGAAATGGGGGGAATAACTATCCCAATGCCAAAAATATTTACAATGTTCAGTAGCTTTTCGCTGGCTTCTCTTGCATTGCCTGGAATGAGTGGTTTTGTTGCAGAATTTGTAGTATTTTTTGGATTAATTATGAGCCAAAAATTTCTTTTAATGCCAAAAATACTAATAACTTTTGTAACAGCAATTGGAATGATATTAACTCCTATTTATTCATTATCTATGTTACGTCAGATGTTCTATGGATATAAGCAATTTAATTCTCAAAATTCTCATTTTTTAGATTCTGGGCCGCGAGAACTATTTCTTTCAATCTGTATTTTTCTACCCGTAATAGGTATTGGTATTTATCCGGATTTCGTTCTCTCACTATCAATTGACAAGGTGGAAACTATTATATCTAATTATTTTTATAGATAGTTAGTTTTTATTTTTAAATTTTATAATAAAAAAGTGAAAAAACGAAAAGTTCAAAAAATGAATTTACTTTAACTTAAACTTAATAAAATAAACTTAAATTGTAATCAAATATTTTTGCAGTTTTTGAAAATCATTTGACTTGATTCAAATGATTTTCAAAAACTCGTACAAACTTTCGTTATCTATGCTTATGCTATTCCTATTATGTATTTGATATTCTATTCGTAACTGCTTTTTTTTTTTCAATTAAATGTTAATGCGAATGAACCATAACTATGCAGCCCTATTCCTAATAGATTTACTCCAAAATAGCATATCCAAATTATAAAAAATCCTATAGAAGCCACAATTGCAGAATTTGAGCCTTGCAAATTTTCATTTGTTCTAGTATGTAAATAAATTGCGAATATTGTCCAAGTAATAAATGCCCAAGTTTCTTTTGGGTCCCAATTCCAGTAGGATCCCCACGCTTCATTAGCCCATACTGCTCCCGAAAGAATACCTATGGTTAAAAATAGAAAACCAAGACTAATGACACGAGAACTCCAACAATCCAATTGCTGAATTAATTGATGCCTGTGATAATTTCTAAACGAAATAAAACAATTGTTTTGTAAAACATGGCTTATTTCATTCACGTATTGAATTTTTCTAAATGAAAATGACAAAAAATGGTTGTTTTTACATTTAAAAAAAAAAAAATTATTTTTTCGAAATGTAATGGCTAGAAGAGCTACTGATAATAATGATCCGCAGAGAAGAGATGCATAGCTCAATACCATCATACTTACGTGCATCATTAACCACTGTGATTGTAGAGCAGGTACTAATATTGTGGATTGATGCATTTCAGTTAAAAGACCTGAGGTGGCAAATCCTTGAGTCAAAATAGCACTGGGTGCAGTTATTGCACTTAGAAGATTTTTTTGTTTTCTAAAAAAAGGAAGCATATGAATAATGGATAAACTCCATGAAAGGAACATTAATGATTCATATAAATTACTTAAGGGTAAATGCCCCGAATAAATCCAACGAATAACTAATAATCCTGTTATACATAAAAAAGCGGCTACCATTCCTTTTTCCGACGAATCATATAATCCTACGATTTCGTGGACTAATAAGTTAATCAAATAAATCGTCAGTACGATTGAAACAATCGACAAGGAAATGTGAGTTAATATATGTTCTAAAGTAAAAAATATCATAAAAAATCCTAAAAAGGATATCCTCCAAGAATGGAATGGAGATCTGAAATTATATTCTATCCATTATAGGAATTATTATAGTATTTATTTTACTAGTATTTCTTTTTTAGAAATATGCCGCTACTCGGACTCGAACCGAGATGCTCTAGCACTGCTTCCTAAGAGCAGCGTGTCTACCGATTTCACCATAGCGGCTTGCTCGAAATCATAATAGCCCATTCATTTTTAATCGTCGAGATTGGAGGAGTAAATTCAATGCAATAGTTATTTTGCCGAAAGATTCAAAATATCCTTTAAATTACTATTTAAACGTTCAATAATCATTACCTTACTTATGAGGTGGGGCTATTGTTGTTAGTTTTAAAACCGCACTGAATGGTTTTTCGTGTGGTTTAAGTTCTTGTCAAATTTTAGAATTTTAAGGAGGTTTAAAATGTTTGTTGGATAGGTTGAAAACTGGATTAACTATAAATTAAATTGCCAATTGCTAGGATTTAAATTGTACTCATAATTCGTGGTACTATTTATCAAACTAATTAAGTATTAGTCAAACCAATTAGTAGGCTGTAGATATACCAGTGAAAATTTGTCTTCAATATTTCTAAAACGATTTTTCATTATGTAATGCATATTGTGCTTTATGGATAGGTATCTTAATGTATTCGATAGTTAAAGTTCAGTTAAAACATAGAATATATATTCGGCATCCAGAACCCAATAAGCCGTTTAAAATTAAAAGAAAAATAGTATTTTTGTGAAAAGTTAATCGATGGGGAAAATAACAATCCCCATCCCACAAAAACCCACTAACGAGAAAGAGAAAACTTTGTAAAGAGAAAAATGATATATTATATTGTGCCTAATTTTTCGAGCCTTTGTCTAGTAGACACAAAAATGTTATCCTACAACATACGACAATATAAAATTGCATCTCATTAAGTTTACCATATTAATGGTAATTTCTTATCTTATAAATTATCGAATTCGTTGGTTCATATCGATTAAGATTATTCCAAGACTTTTCCAAGTCTTTATTATATAATATATTACTTGTTTGTTGTACAAAAAAGCTTTTAGAATTCCCGGTCGAAAGGGATTTTGCTAAAGAAAAAGCTTTTATTCCTGCCCAATACACTTGATTTTTCCAAAAATTTTTACGAATATGCTTTTTGGACATAGAAATACGCTTTTTTTGAACCGCCATTCCAAAATGCAGAGGTTATTCATTTTATAGTTAAATGTGGAAGACATTTATTGTTCAAAAAAGTATATAATTTTTTTATTACTAAAATTTACATACAATATTTTGAAGAAAGAATTATTTATACTGACTAGTATTATATATATATATATAACTATATTCGAATGAAGATATTTATATATATACATGGTATTCATGGCTATAGAAATCGAGTTGCTTTCCATTGGTAAAAAAGAATAAAAAAGAGTTTCAATTGACTATTTTTGCCATGTTGCATTTCATGTAATTTCAAAAAAGAAATCGAAAAGTTTAAGAACCCTTACCTAATTTAAGAAAACTAGACTGTAAAACTCTTTCTATTAATTGTAATTGATCGAGGATCAAGAAAGTAGATCTAATCTAATTAAAATTAGAAAAAATGAGTATCTATTAGTAATAAATTTATTAATAGATATGTTATTTGAACCAGACATTTTTATTATTATTGCAGCTCTGTGCAAACTGAAGTGATGAGTAACAAATCGACAAACATCAATAAAATTAATCACAAGTATAAGTTTAAGTTGCTTTATTGAAAGAAATATAAACAACTCACTCAGTTTCCCAACGGACTAGTTCACAACCGATTAATGATTCCGAATTCTTAATTCCGAATCAATTAACGAAAATAAGAAAATAATCTCCTTGTTTTTTTGTTTATCGGGTTGAGTTATTGGTGGATCATAGGATACTCGGAATCAAGTACTTTTTTTTTCATAATTTTTGGCCTTGTTTTATGTATATAAACTAAATTATTGTAATAATGAAATGATTGAAAATATTATATTCTCTATGTTCATATATCTTAATCTTTAATTAAAAAAAAGAATAACTTTATCAGACTTAATCGTTTTTATTTGACTATTTGGAAATCATCAGAATTCTTAATTCTATTTCTATATTAATATTAATTCTATTTCTATTAAAGTCTTTTCATATCTTGATTTTTTTTTGCTCCGTTATAAATATAAAAGAGTTGGTGAATCGGAAACAATTTAAAAATAAAAAAGGTTTATTTTTTATGGAATATACGTATCAATATGCGTGGATCATACCTTTCGTCCCCCTTCCGGTTCCTATAGCAATAGGGGTAGGCCTTTTTCTTTTCCCGGCGGCAACAAAAAATATTCGTCGTATATGGGCTTTTCTTAGTGTTTTATTACTAAGTATCGTTATGATTTTTTCCGCCAATCTGTCTATTCAGCAAATAAATGGCAGTCCATCCTACCAATATGTATGGTCTTGGACCCTAAATAATGATTTTTCTTTAGATTTAGGCCACTTAATAGATCCGCTTACTTCCATTATGTTAATATTAATAACTACTGTTGGAATAATGGTTCTTATTTATAGTGACAATTATATGTCTCATGATCAAGGCTATTTGACATTTTTTGCTTATATTAGTTTTTTTAACGCTTCGATGCTGGGATTAGTTACTAGTTCAAATTTGATACAAATTTATATTTTTTGGGAATTAGTTGGAATGTGTTCGTATCTATTAATAGGTTTTTGGTTCACACGACCCCTTGCCGCAACTGCTTGTCAAAAAGCGTTTGTAACTAATCGTGTAGGGGATTTTTTTTTATTTTTAGGAATCTTAGGTCTTTATTGGATAACGGGGAGTTTTGAATTTCGGGATTTGTTTGAAATAGCCAATAATTTGATTGATAATAATAATAATGGGGACAATTCTTTATTTCTTACTTTGTGTGCTTCCCTATTATTTGTGGGTTCGGTTGCCAAGTCTGCGCAATTCCCTCTTCATGTATGGTTACCTGATGCTATGGAAGGCCCTACTCCTATTTCGGCTCTTATACATGCTGCTACTATGGTAGCAGCAGGAATTTTTCTTGTAGCTCGACTTTTTCCTCTTTTTACAGTCATACCTTACATACTGAATATAATTTCTTTTGTAGGTATAATAACAATACTATTAGGAGCTACTTTAGCTCTTGCTCAAAGAGACATTAAAAGAAGTCTAGCCTATTCTACAATGTCGCAATTGGGCTATATTATGTTAGCTTTAGGTATGGGATCTTATCGAACTGCTTTATTTCATTTGATCACTCATGCCTATTCGAAAGCATTATTGTTTTTAGGATCTGGCTCCATTATTCATTCAATGGAAACTATTGTTGGGTATTCTCCAGATAAAAGCCAGAATATGGTTCTTATGGGTGGTTTAAAAAAATATGTCCCAATTACAAAAATTTCATTTTTTTTAGGCACGCTTTCTCTTTGTGGTATTCCACCTCTTGCTTGTTTTTGGTCCAAAGATGAAATTCTTAATGATAGTTGGTTGTATTCACCCATTTTTGCAATAATAGCTTGTTTCACAGCAGGATTAACTGCATTTTATATGTTTCGGATGTATTTACTTACTTTTGAAGGTCATTTAAATAGTAATTGTAAAAATTACAGCGGCAAAAAAAATAATGTGTTCCATTCAATATCTATCTGGGGAAAAAAAGGACAAAAAGTAAAAAAAAATAATTTGATTTTATCAACAATTAATCATAATCAAAGAATTTCTGTTTTTTCGAAAAAAGTATATCCTATTGTTGGTAATGTAGTAAAAAATATGATGGGGCCTCTTATTACTATAAAAAATTTTTCCAATCAAAAAATTTCCACATATCCTTATGAATCGGACAATACTATGTTATTACCACTTCTTATATTGGTCTTAGTTACTTTGTTCGTTGGATCCATAGGAATTCCTTTTGGTCAAGAAATAATTCATTTAGATATATTATCCAGATGGTTAACTCCATCAATAAATTTTTTACATTCAAATTATGATTTTGATTGGGATGAATTTGTGATAAATGCTATTTTTTCAGTCAGTATAGCGTATTTCGGAATATTTATAGCGTTTCTTTTCTATGGGCCTGCTTATTCCAATTTTAATAATTTGAACTTAATAAATTTATCTGTTCAAATGGGTCCTAGGAGAATTATTTGGGACAAAATACTAAATTTTATATATAATTGGTCATATAATCGTGGTTACATAGACACTATTTATACAAAAAACTTAACTACAGGTATAAGAGGGCTGGCAGAACTAAGTTATTTTTTTGATAAACAAGTAATTGATGGAATTACGAATGCTGTTGCTATTCTAAATTTATTTGTAGCCGAAATTTTTAAATATGTAGGCGGAGGACGAATCTCTTCTTATCTCTTCTTTTACTTATTTTATGTATTTATTTTTTTTATAGTAATTCAATAGTATTAATAATGACTTTAAAAAAAAAGTTTTTTTTATTTTTTCTTCAAATTCTCGGTAATCAGTAGTAAGGGCAGTAGGAAGAGCGATATCATGAAGTTTGTTTATCCAAAGAGTTTCGATAGAATCTTCTATCGAGTTTATTAAATACTCGTTCATGTTTGAACCTGAATACAATTCTTTGATTGTTCCACGATGGGGTCCATTCAAAAGAGGATCATATATTTTAGGTAAGCATTCTTGTTCAGTCTCATCATTGCACAATCTAGTTCTTTTTTCGAGTACATCCATAGCAAGAGACCCCTTGTCTAGAGCTTCAATTCGATTGATAAGTTCGTTGATGAGGTTGTTTCGTTTTTGTTCATTGGTATAAAACCAATGATTATACAGTTCTGCTGGGGATAGCTTTTCTGTCGTGCACAAAAGCATCTTCT